ACTCAAATTAACAATTGAAGCATCCGAGGCTGCATCAATCGAGGATACACGACAGAAGGAATTGTTCTATCTTCAAACTCACCTTCACCAAGCGTAGGTTTATTTCAATAATTTGGTTCTTTCTATCCCGAATCACGTATCTTTCTCATAATACTGAAGTCTAAAAAAAGAAGAAAAAAGAATCAAATCGCACCATCTCTGTAATAGGTAAATGCCTTTTTTTCTCCTGAAGTTGTCGGAATTATTCGTAATAGAATATTGGCTACAATGGAAGAGGTCTTATCAATAAAATTTACATTTATCCGAGATCTAGGCATAATTAGCAATCCTTTCTATAATCTATAATTAGAATTCTTTTCATTACCCTTCGGGGAAAATGATCCCACAAACAAAGGAATTGTACAATACGAAATAACATAAAACAGACTAATTCTAAAAATGTGGACCTTCCGCTCAAATTGTCCCATTTTGTTTGGACAAGGAGAGATATGAAATATTTGAATCAGATTGGATTTCATTACAATTTCGTAGTATACCAATGAACGAAACTATTACTATTTCATCTAAGATTTCATCTAAGTTGAATAACCAAGGACTTTCTTTTACTACGGATTTTGATAACTCTAGAAGTTTTGATTTGGTTATGATCCAAAGAGGAAAAAGAATAATTATTCCATGATAAAATAGAGTAGAGTAACCATCCGTTCCGTTTTGTTTACATGACGTGTATACGTCATGCCATACAATGGAAATAAAAATCCATGGGACGATTCATGAATTTGTAATAGATCCATGGGGTAGCTGATGAGAGAAGTTGGTGTTGAGAAATAGGAAATTTGAAAGGAATTATTCCTATGGAACCATTGATCGGTCATACCTGTACTGCAATAATATGAATGACTCGCTATTCACTCGGTTTCTGGTCAATAATAAGATTATGTAGGAGAGATGGCCGAGTGGTTCAAGGCGTAGCATTGGAACTGCTATGTAGGCTTTTGTTTACCGAGGGTTCGAATCCCTCTCTTTCCGTTTCTGTTAATTCACCAACGTAACCGACCACAATGTATCAAATCAAATAACAACTGATACCATTATTCCAGTTCCAGCAATAAGACTTTTATTTGATAGAAATTCTCTATTCCAGAAATTCTATATTCCTAATTACATTACTGCGGTACGTAAAATACAAATATCGGAAAGAGCAAAAAAGAAAAAAAAATCCTACTGCTGATCTATTTGTAATACGTGAATGAGAAAAATGCGGATCAAGGCCCTTAGATCTATTTACTTCGTCGAAAAGAGGGCAAAATTTTCTTAATCTTTCTTTGTTATTTTCGTTAGGTTCAAGTCTGGCGGGAATAATATTCTACGACTAACAACTCATTTATTTTCAAACCGATCCATTTACTATCTATTATTTGATTTACTAATCCTTTATATTGGAATGAGTCAATAGTCAAATGTTTTGGCAATTCCTCGGGAGGGGGTGAAGCAATATAATTTTGAATCAGAGCTTTCGATCTTTGTTTATCCTTCGTAGTAATAATATCTCGGGGTTTGCAACGATAACTTGGTATATCCACTATACGACCATTAACTAAAATATGTCTATGGTTAACTAATTGCCTAGCTCCAGGAATGGTCGAAGCCATACCCAATCGAAAAAGGATGTTATCCAAACGCATCTCAAGTAGTTGTAGTAAAACCTGACCTGTTGACCCTTTGGCTTTTCCAGCGATATGTACATATCTAACTAATTGTCGCTCCGTCAGACCATAATGAAAACGCAATTTCTGTTTTTCTTCTAGACGAATACGATATTGCGATCTTTTCCCAGAACGCAATTGGGTTTTAAGATCGCTTCCGAATTTAGGTCTTTTACTAGTTAGTCCTGGTAAAGTCCCCAGACGGCGTATTTTTTTGAAACGAGGTCCTCGATAACGAGACATAAAGACTCCTTTTTTTATTGAAATTTCATTTTACAGAATAAATCTTAAATTAAGACTGAACTAAAGGATAAACAAAGCAAAGCTAAATTTACTGAAGTATTACAAAGTAGAATGAAATGAATTCTATTAATATCCGGATTTTTTGTATATGTATATATAGGAAGTTGAGGCTCCGTTTTATGATTTGTTCTGTAGAGATCTAATTGCTCCAATCCATTTTTTATTCATAGTTACAAGTTACCACGACATAATAGATCGGTGATCCAACATTTTGAGAAAAGGGGAGATTATCAATCATGGAAAAATCGATAGAGAAAAAAAGCCGGCTATCGGAATCGAACCGATGACCATCGCATTACAAATGCGATGCTCTAACCTCTGAGCTAAGCGGGCTCACATAACAGAAATAGAAATAGTATAACAAATAGAAATAGTGTATAGGAATTCAGGAAACTGCTGGATCTTAGCTTAGGGCTATTAGCTATTAATTTAATATGAACTATATAGTTCATAGTTCTATTGTTATATCTATATCATTATATCTATATTATTAGTTAAGTTATAACTAATTATAACTAATAATATAGAACTAGATATGACTAAATAGAATTAATAGAATTCTATTTTTCTAATAGATATTTTTCTAATAGAAATATATGACTAATTAGTATATGACTAATTAAATTAGTAGAATTTTCATTCTATCATATTAATTACATTAATTATTATTTATTTACATTAATTATTATTTATACATTCTATTTTTTTTTTATGCATTTTATACATTTTTTTTATATATTTATACATTATATTTATATTATATTTTTAAAATTTATATTTTTTTATATTTTTTAATTTATATTTTTTAATATGTATTAATATGTATATATATTTTAATATGTATATATATATTTTAATATGTATATATATATGTTAATGAACATGTATATATATATATGAACATGTATATATATATATTAATTATTGATAATTTAAAATTATAAACTATGATTATAAAAAATCTAATTATTTCTTTTCTTAATAGAAAATTTATTTATTTCTTAAAGTAAAGCAGTTATAGCAATAATTATAGCGTATAGCGAGCGGATCGGTCCTAAGAAAAGATAAGATAAGGATAAAGATACAATACAAATTAGAATGAGACATTCTTTTGGTTTCATTCGGAAAAGGAAGAGATAGGACGAAAAAAAAAGAAGAATGAATATCGACCGTTCCAGTATTCCAAATCGCACTGTAAAAAAAAAGGGAGGGAGAAACATATATATATGGGATATATCTATCCATATTGAATTGTGGATACATCAATGATAGAATCATTTCTGATTGAAACAAGGTTTATCCAATAGAAATAAACTGATAGAGGATCGCCAAAAAAATAAAATAGCATACACTTTTTCGATATGGGAATCATTCATTATCTAATGAATTCAACGGTTCCAAAATAAATGAAAGAGATGGGTGGAATTCCAACCGGATCTTGGTCTCAAATCAAAAGGGGATATGGCGAAATTGGTAGACGCTACGGACTTGATTGTATTGAGCCTTGGTATGGAAACCTACTAAGTGGTAACTTCCAAATTCAGAGAAACCCTGGAATTAAAAATGGGCAATCCTGAGCCAAATCTTTATTTTGAGAAAACAAGGGTTTATAAAACTAGAATAAAAAAAGGATAGGTGCAGAGACTCAATGGAAGCTGTTCTAACGAATGGAGTTGACTACGTTGTGTTGGTAGCTGGAATTCCTCTATCGAAATTACAGAAAGGACGGCCCTATATATCTAATACGTACGTATACATACTAACATATCAAACGATTAATCACGACCCGAATCTGTCGAATATATATATATATGAAAGAAAAAATTCAGAGTTATTGTGAATCCATTCCAATCGAAGTTGAAGGAAGAATCGAATATTCAGTGATCAAATCATTCATTCCAGAGTTTGATAGATCTTTTGAAAAACTGATTAATCGGACGAGAATAAAGAGAGAGTCCCGTTCTACATGTCAATATCGACAACAATGAAATTTATAGTAAGAGGAAAATCCGTCGACTTTAGAAATCGTGAGGGTTCAAGTCCCTCTATCCCCAACAAAAAGTCCATTTTACTTCCTAACTATTTATCCTCTTTTTTTCATCAGTGGTTCAAACAAAATTCACTATCTTTCTTTCTCATTCACTCTACTCTTTCACAAATGGATCCGAAGAGAAATCTTTGGATCTTATCCCAATTTGGATAGATACGATACCTGTACAAATGAACATATATGGGCAAGGAATCTCTATTATTGAATCATTCACAGTCCATATCATTATCCTTACATTTATTAGATAAAATTTTTTAATACTTTACTTTATTTACTTTATTTAGATTTACTTTATTTAGATTTAGTCCCTTTAATTGGCATAGATACAAGTACTCTACTAGGATGATGCACGGGAAATGGTCGGGATAGCTCAGTTGGTAGAGCAGAGGACTGAAAATCCTCGTGTCACCAGTTCAAATCTGGTTCCTGACACATGAATAATATATCGGATAGATATTCATACAAATTAATCGAGACAGATCAGGATATATATTCGTTAATAGTCAAGAGCATGATACATACTTATTCATCTAGCATATAGATATATACCTCCATTTTTAGAGATGGGTAAAAAATATATGTATGGTTATGGTAAAGAACTAAAGGGGGATTATGTTCCCTTTTTTTTTGTTTCTTTTTTCTTTCTTGTTTGTTCATATTGTGCTTTCTCTCACTCAAAAAGAGTGTTAAGTCTTCATATATATATCAAAAAAAAAAAAAATAAAAAGTTTAAAAAAAACTTAAAAAAAGTATAGAGGGGTTGAAGGATAGGAATAGACAGGATGCATTTCAGACACAGTACAAATAAAATTCAATCCCTTTTTATTTCGGCATTTCGCTTTTTCTTTTATATTATTCTATTTCTTCACTCTTGCTTACGTTACTTTCCGAGGTCTGTCTAAGTGATGTGCGCGGTACAAAGTTCATGGTGCAGAACTCTT